ATTCATCATTTCGATTCATCATTATATTGACAATTTCAAAAAATTATTCATACTATGATCATAGTATGATGGCGGTTGTGCAAGTATGCCCCCATCGTCTAGCGGTTCAGGACATCTCTCTTTCAAGGAGGCAGCGGGGATTCGACTTCCCCTGGGGGTAGGGGACTACGAAAGGAAGTTGATCGTGTATTATCGCTAAGCCTGGGTTGATTTTTCCCGGGTCGATGCCCGAGTGGTTAATGGGGACGGACTGTAAATTCGTTGGCAATATGTCTACGCTGGTTCAAATCCAGCTCGGCCCAATAATTCGCCGGTCCACCGTGAAAGGATATAACCCTTTTGTTGTTCTTCATAAATGCTCTATCTCAATAGAAAAAACGTAAAATTTTCAGATTCAGATAGTAATATATATCTTATCTTTAACGATATGGTTATTTCTTTTTTACAACAAATTTTGGTCTTGCTAATGATCTAGATTCATATCAAGATCTCCAAGTGTAAAGTCTAAGGAAAAGAGGAAATAAAAAAAGGCCTTTTTCCGTGAAAGATTGAGTATCTAATTGATTTGGAAATAATGAAAAGATTTGGATTATTAGTAATCCATGCCGCTGTTGCTAAACAACATATACATATCGAAAGGATTTGAGTAAAACCATACGAATATATATACTGTATACTTTCTTTTATTTTGTGAGTTCCTTGGGATTGTAGTTCAATTGGTCAGAGCACCGCCCTGTCAAGGCGGAAGTTGCGGGTTCGAACCCCGTCAGTCCCGATGGATCCAATAAAAAAATACAGCAATTCGTCCTTTTTTTCTGTGAAAGGGGATACAAATAGTATAATTTCATTCCCAACAAGAATTCTTTTTCTTTTTTCATTTCTTCTATTGTTTGTTTAGAACCAACGGCAGGGCGGTTTAATGATACTTCATCAAATGATTGTACAAGGCGAGCACTAGTTTATAGAAAATAAAAAAAAAAAGAAATAAAGTGAAAGAAGTTTTTGATTGTATCAGGAATTTCTGTTGGAATTCGGTATACTATACTATACTATAGTATGGTATGGATAAAGGATCTTCTATACTATTCAATTCTTGACGATGAATCAATTTGTCAGATATTCTTATTCATGATATTGATCCGATTCGATTACATTGAGTGTAATTCATATTCATTCCATTGAATTTACCGACAAAAGATTTCTCATCTCTATGGGATTAAATCCCGAGTCATGGCGAATTAAAGAAAAAAGAAATAACAAAATTATGGAAGTAAATATTCTCGCATTTATTGCTACAGCACTGTTCATTCTAGTCCCTACTGCTTTTTTACTTATAATATACGTAAAAACAATAAGTCAAAGTGATTAATTTCAATTAAAAAAGAAACTTGTGACTTTTCAGTTCTTATCAATGATTGAAGAGAAGAAATAAAAAAGATTCAAATTTCGCGTTTTAACTGAAATGATCGAACTCTATTCAGCAGTATTCTATGAGCTACTAGATAGTATGGTAAAAAAAAATTTCTACCATACTATCTAGTATTGTTATTGTACTATATAAAGTTTGTTGTATGCAAGCTACAGGTTAGTTTAATATATATCACTCGACACTATTCTCTTGATATATATTGATACATAGATATATATTACACATATAATGTCCATAGTGTTATGTCCCAATTCTATTTCTTTGCTCCATCTATTTCTATTTGATTTATGTTAATTCCAATCAATCTGAAATAAACCCAAAGACAGCTTTTACTCTTCCGAGTATATTTCCTAGATTTATGATTTTTTTGAATATGAATTCTGATATCCATTCAAAGAAAGATTCAAATCAATCAAGGACTAAAAGGGGGTAGGTTTATAATAGAATAAACTAAAATCAAGTAATCTTATTCTTAGCATTCCCACAAAGACAAAGAAGTAATTGATTGAACTGTTAACAGAGTTTTCAGGAGTTCATGGGAACTCCTTCGGATTTCGAAATCAAACTATTTTCAACTTTAATTGAAAGTGAAATTCAAAATAAAGTATTTGGAGAACAGAACGATCTAAAAAAAATTGATACAGTTTCATTCCTAAAATGAATCAGTAGTACTTCTAGAGTCCACTTCTTCCCCATACTACGAGTGAAAGGGAAAATGTAAAGACTACCATTAAAGCGGCCCAAGCGAGACTTACTATATCCATGTGAGTTTTGTCCTCGACCTCTATGAAGGAATTATTCGATTATGGTTCACTAATAATAGTCGAATTTCTCTCGGATAGTCAAAAGGGGATTCTGATCCAACACCATTGATGAAACAATCCAATTAGAACAGTTGTTCTAATTATACGATTTATACTAGAATCGGAAAAAATGAAGCACAAGCAAAAAAAGACGCAGAGACAGCCTTTCAAGTAGCATAAGTAACAAAGGAATGGTAATAACATGTCAGAATAATAAGACCTATTCTTTATTTTGTTGCCTTTTATTAAGGAAAAAAAGATATATATA